CTTTTCAAAAMTAATTATTAAAATTAATAAGCTTTTAAAAGCATTTGTTTTGAAAACTTAAGAAAGAATAATAATTCTATTAATTTATACTAAAAATAATACAATTATTTAAAAAAAATTTTTAGCCCTATAAATAATAATAAAAAATTTAAAGAAATAGGTAAATAACCTATTCAAGCCAAATATATTAACTTATCATACCGATACCGAGGTAATGTCCCTCGAACTCAAATAAATAAAAAAGAAATTAAACTCAATTTTAAATAAAATATTAATCTTATATTATACCCCCCTAAATAAATTATAACAAATATTAATCTTATAAATAAAATTATTGAATATTCAGCTAAAAAAATTAATACAAACCCCCCTCTTCTATACTCCACATTAAATCCTGAAACTAATTCTCTTTCCCCCTCCGCAAAATCAAAAGGAGTACGATTTGTCTCAGCTATTATTGAAGAAATTCAACATAATGATAAAGGAATTATAAATATAATTAATCAAATTTCTTTTTGATAAAAAAAAAATATTATAAAATTAAAATCTATAATTAAAATTAATCTAGACATAAAAATTAAAATCAATCTAACTTCATATGAAATAGTTTGAGCTACAGCTCGAAGTCCCCCTAATAAAGCATAATTTGAATTTGAAGACCAACCAGCAATCATTACAGTATAAACCCCCAAACTAATTACACAAAAAAAAAATAATACCCCTAAATTAAATCTAATTATATTAAAATAATAAGGTATTAATATTCAAATAAATAAAGATATATTAAATCTAATAATTGGGGAAAAATAATAACAAAAATAATTAGAATAATTTAAATAAATTTGTTCCTTACTAATTAATTTAATTGCATCAGAAAAAGGCTGTAATAACCCTATTAAACCCATTTTATTAGGACCTTTACGAATTTGAATATAACCTAAAACCTTTCGCTCTAATAAAGTCAAAAAAGCCACTCTCAATAAAACCCCAATAATTAAAATTAATAAACCAATAAAAATTAAATAAAAATCCACTATAAAAATTACTATCTATATAAAACTTATATATTTATGATTTCTAACCCCACTGCATTATTCTGCCAAAATAGTAATTTATTAAACTATATTTCGTAAAACAATTTTTAAATAAAAATTAATAAAATTCAATTTTTTTAATTTAATTATAATAATTATTCCTTTCGTACTAAAATATTTTAATTTATAAAAGATAGAAACCAACCTGGCTCACACCGGTTTGAACTCAGATCATGTAAGATTTTAATGATCGAACAGATCAAAATTTTAAACTTTTGCATTTAATTTTTATCTTAATCCAACATCGAGGTCGCAAACTTTCTCTATTATAAGAACTAAAAGAAAAAATTACGCTGTTATCCCTAAGGTAATTTTTCTTTTTATCTATAAAACTGAATCAATTAATCACTTATATATGTTTTAATTTAAAAAAAGTTATATTTATTTTTTTATCCCCCCAATAAAATATTTAAATTAATTTAAAAAAAATAATTTACATATAATTCAAATCTATTTTAATATTAAACTCTATAGGGTCTTCTCGTCTTTTTATAAAATTTTAACTTTTTAATTAAAAAATTAAATTCAATTAAATATATTTAAGACAGATTATATTTCATCCAATCTTTCATTCAAGTTTCCAATTAAAAAACTATTGATTATGCTACCTTTGTACAGTCAATTTACTGCAGCCCTTCAATTTTTAATCAGTGGGCAGATTAGACTTTAAATTATTTTCAAAAAGACATGTTTTTGTTAAACAAGTGAATATAAAATTTTTGCCGAATTCCTTAAAAATAATTAACAAAATTAAATATTAATTTTATTATATTAATTTACTAATTTTATTATAATTTCTTTATAATTATTATTATTATAAATTTTTTATAAAAAATTAAATTTCATTTAAATTTTTATATTATTTAAAATTATTTATAATAAATTAAAATTTTTTAACAATATAAATTATAAAATTTTTAAATATTTATAAATTTATTATAAAAATTTAATTTAAAACTTATCCCTTAAATTATTAAACATAAATTAAAAATAAAATAATTAATTATTTTATTTTTAATTTATATCTAAAATTAAATTTTTTTCTAAAAAAATTAGATATATTTAAAAACGATTAACATTTCATTTCCAATTAATTATTAAAAATATTTATTCAACAATAACTTTATTAATTAATTAACTCTTTTAAATTCGAAAAATTTATCCACATAAAAAATTTTTAATAAACTCTGATACACAAGATACAATAATTTAAATTTACTTTTTACTCAATTAATTTTCAATTATTTCAAAATTCTTTCACAATACTAATTAACTATAAAAATAAAAATTTTTTCTATTTTAAATACTTTAACTTATTATATATTAAAATTTTTTTATTAATTTTTAAAAATCAATTATTAATTATTATTTAAATCAAATTAATTAATTATTATTAATAATCTTTTCAATGTAAATGAAATACTTTCCAAGCTCTAATTTGCTTTCTAGAAACACTTTCCAGTATCTCTACTTTGTTACGACTTATTCCAATTTAATAATGAAAGCGACGGGCAATATGTACATATTCTAATTATTAATCATTTTAATAAATTAATTAAAATTACATTCAAATCCAATTTCAATTAAATTTTCCATTTAAATTTCCATAAATAAATTTATTGTAACTCATTATATTCTTAATTATAATCTACATCTTGATCTGATTTAATTTTTATTTCAACTATTAAAATATTATTTATTAATAAAAATATTTTTTTAACAACGATATATAAAATATTAAATTAAGTAAATTTATTCGTGGACTATCAATTAATAAACAAGTTCCTCTGAATAAACTAAAATACCGCCAAATTATTTAAGTTTCAATAATTTATCTACTATTCTAGTATTATAAAATTAATTTTTAATAATAGGGTATCTAATCCTAGTTTTTNAAAAAAATTTACCAATTCATAATTTATAATAAAATTTATTTAAATTAAAATTTCACTTATTAATTTAAAATTTAAATTATTTTTTTTTATATTATTAATTACTAATAAATTTTAATTTAATTTTTGTATAACCGCAACTGCTGGCACAAAATTAGTTATTAATTTTTATATCACTAAATCTTAATTTCTTAAATTTTTAATATTAATTACTACAAAATTATTAAATTAAATTATTATCTAAATAATTAAAATTAATTATACTAAAATTTATATGTAAAATAAATTAATAATAAAATTTTTAAACTATAAAAATTTTTAATTWWWATAATTATATAAATTAYAATATATTAAAATATATATATTATTAATATAATTTTATTAAAAATTAATAATAATTATAAGTTTTTAATAATTCCTCTCTAAATTTTTCTTAACATTAAGTTTGAAACAAAATTCGCCATATAAATTTTTATAATTTAATAACAATATAAATTATTATAATTATATAAATTACAATATATTAAAATATATATATTATTAATATAATTTTATTAAAAATTAATAATAATTATAAGTTTTTAATAATTCCTCTCTAAATTTTTCTTAACATTAAGTTTGAAACAAAATTCGCCATATAAATTTTTAWAAAWAA